AAAACCTTGTTCTTTGGAAAATCTATCTCGTGTCTGGTACTGCATGGTTCCACTCTGCAAGAACTCCGAATCATTCTCTTGAAGCCCATCCTCTTCATCATAAATGATCCGCTTGCCCCGAAATGACCTGGCCCAATAGGGAAATCCCAATTCATTGGGGCTTTCTATTTGATTGTATCCAAAGCCCCAAGGTCGCCATATTCTAGGAGCCCAAACTATGTGATTGAAAAAATTCTCCTCTATCCGTTGCGGGTCGAGGACTCCTTCTCCTTCTTCAAAGGCTTGTTCGTAGAGAAATCTCTGATCAACGATAGACCAAGATCCATTTTGCATCATATCTAAGGGATTCCTTGCTTCGGGCCGAAGAAGCAATGTCACTCGATCATTATCAAACTGGCTGCAATCTTTTTCTGTCCATGAGGATCCCACCAGAGTGCCTTCTACTTCTAATAGGCCATGAACTAGATCAGAATCATCCTCAACGAGTCCATAAGAAGTGATCCCCCTTTTTTCATCGAGTTCGGGTAGAGACCAAAGGTCTTGAGCGACCGATCCGGCAGAACAACTCAAAAGATAAAGAAGTATCGTTAATTTCTTCATGCTCGTTCCAAGTTCGAGGTACCATTTGTACAAATAAGAATCCCATGATCTCTTCTTCATATGGATAGATATAGGATCTATGGAGCAATTACTTAGAAGTCCATTTTGTGCAACAGCCCTTCCTATCTGATAGAAAAGGGTCCCATGATCCTGAACCGATCTTACCTTGGGTTGAAAATCCCAAGTTTGTCTATGAAGAGCAGATCTAATTAGATTAGTGTCTATAATTGATTTCTTCTGTGTAATACTAATCGATAGGGCCTCGTTGGTAAGTGCTACAAGATCTGGTACATTGGAACCCATGGTTATGGCCCCGAATCCATTAGTATGGAACATTTTCTTTTCCAAATGAAATCCTCTAGTATATGAAAGAGTGAAAAAGTGCTTTCGTTGTTGTGGAATAAGAAGCTTTCGTATATTAATGCATGTATTTAATTTATCCGGAGCTATTAGAGCGGGATCCACTTTTTGGGGAATATGAGTCGAAGCAATAACTAGAATATTTCTAGTGGAACATCTTTCACAACCTCTGGAGAGATAGTTCACTACTAGACCGAGGGATAAGTAATTCGACTCATTCACATCCAGATCATGAATGTTTGGAATCCATATTATGCAAGGAGACATTGCTTTTGCTAATTCGAATTGAAGGGTGATATAAAACCGTTCTATTTTTTTTTTCGGCATCCTACCCATATCCATAGTTAGCGCATTCATCATAGTTAGAAGCTCCAGCTTCGTATCAAGGTCACGGTCGATATCGTCAATAACAAAGCCCTTACGCTTGTTATCCCGGAACTTGTTCTTGTTCAGAAATACTGTAATGAAAGGAACATAGGAGTTTGTCGTTAGGTATTTGACCAAATAGGATCGTCCAGTTCCTATAGAACCTATCACTAAAATACCCCTAGAGAGGGCTAGGGGTAAGCGGAGCGAAAAAGGTTTTCCATGAGATGGGAACTGAAAACTATTAGCCCCACAGGAGGTTTGTGAATAAGTGATTTTCTGATAATGAGCAAGGAATATCCGTCTTTCTGCTAAACAGGATGTATTGAACTCATAATTCATTAGATACTTTTTATGACTGTCAACTAAGTATCGTAAGTAAATTGCTCCCGGTTGTTCAATCGTTTGATAACCAGAGTCATTCTTTGATAAATGATCATTATGAGTCAGACTCAATAGAATTTGATCAATCCTTTTTTCTGTCGTTAAGGTGGAGAACTGAACCAAGAATTCTTTGTCTTTAGCATCAATCGACTCACTGTTCAAGACCCAGGATTCTATTTTATTATCAATCCAATCGCCGTTCACCTTTTTTCTTTTTCTTATCAATGAATAGGTCTCTTTACTTGTATGACTTAGATGTCTCGTATTTCTGGAAAAATCGATTCGATTGCTATTCAAATATTTCTTCTTAGAATGGATTGATTTGACCCCATAAGTGGGACCGCCACCCCATAGCATGTTGCCCCCAGAAGCAGAACCCCGTATTTCTTCTAGAAAATCTCCTAATTGTTCCCGAGCAACTAGAAAGAGATTCTTTAACCAGAAAGAATTCAGTTCAGATGTAGGATACTCATCCAGAAGTTTTCGCAACTCAATCATGTATGATGGAATCATCAAAGATTTGACCCTTTCGAACTCTGTCTGTAACTCACTATAGGCTCGAGAAACAAAAAGAAGATGTGTACAAACGAGATATCCGGCAACAAGAAAAAGGATTGAATAGAGGAACTTCCGAACATTTAGCGATCTCAGATGTGTCGATATCAACGGTGACTTATTATTTCGAGGATTCCTTACTTCGGGCCAAATAAGATTATAGAAATACTTAGGTGATCGTGAAAGATGCAACAAGTTTTCTAGAAGAAATCGCCGTGATATAATATCTAATCCA